ACATCTAGACAAATCGAAGCAGGTCGGCGAGCAATGACACGAAATGCACGCCGTGGTGGAAAAATATGGGTCCGTATATTTCCAGATAAACCAGTTACAGTAAGACCGGCTGAAACACGTATGGGTTCGGGGAAAGGATCCCCTGAATATTGGGTAGCTGTTGTTAAACCGGGACGAATACTATATGAAATGGGTGGAGTAACCGAAAATATAGCCAGACGGGCTATTTTAATAGCAGCATCAAAAATGCCTATACGAACTCAATTTGTTATTTCGGGATAAAAATGTAGAACCGACAGAAATGAGTCTTGGGATGAAACAAAACCGGAGGTTTCTTTTTTTAAATTTAAACAAACAATATTTCTTTTATTTTCTTCATCCTTTGCATTGAAAGAATAGACTAAAAAATTGATATGATTCAACCTCAGACCCATTTAAATGTAGCGGATAACAGCGGGGCTCGAGAATTGATGTGTATTCGAATCATAGGAGCTAGTAATCGTCGATATGCTCATATTGGTGACGTTATTGTTGCTGTGATCAAAGAAGCAGTACCAAATATGCCCCTAGAAAAATCAGAAGTAGTCAGAGCTGTAATTGTTCGTACCTGTAAAGAACTTAAACGTGACAGCGGTATGATAATACGATATGATGACAATGCTGCAGTTGTGATTGATCAAGAAGGCAATCCAAAAGGAACTCGAATTTTTGGTGCAATCCCCCGGGAATTGAGACAATTCAATTTTACTAAAATAGTTTCATTAGCTCCCGAGGTATTATAAAATAAAATGAGATCGTGATGTCTTTGAGGTATTTGAAAGAAATAGATTAAGAACTAGATTAATTCGTAGATTGTGTCTCACGCATATATCTTGAAAAATTCATATTCATAAACCAATAAAAAAAAAAAAGAAAAACATGTTGATTATATCCAATTTTGAGGCACCAATAATTTTAGTTTATCATGGGTAGAGACACTATTGCTGAGATAATAACCTCTATACGAAATGCTGATATGGATAGAAAAAGAGTTGTTCGCATAGCATCTACTAATATTACCGAAAATATTGTTAAAATACTTTTCCGAGAAGGTTTTATCGAAAACGTCAGAAAACATCGAGAAAAAAACAAATATTTTTTGGTTTTAACCCTGCGACATAAAAGGAATAGGAAAAGACCCTATAGAAATTTTTTAAATTTAAAACGGATCAGTCGACCCGGCCTACAAATCTATTCTAACTCTCAACGAATTCCTAGAATTTTAGGTGGGATGGGGATTGTAATTCTTTCTACCTCGAGAGGTATAATGACAGACCGGGAGGCTCGACTAGAAGGAATCGGCGGAGAAATTTTGTGTTATATATGGTAATCCTTTTAATATCCAAATGGGATCCGAAACCTCTTCCTATTTGTAAAAAAAAAAAGCAAGGGGATGAGTTATCTAATATCGTTTCTCCTCCATTAGTTGATACTTCAAGGAGGCTTGACCTGGAATGAAAGAACAAAAGTGGATCCATGAAGGTTTAATTACTGAATCGCTTCCCAACGGCATGTTCCGGGTTCGGTTAGATAATGAAGATCTGATTCTAGGTTATGTTTCAGGAAAGATCCGACGAAGTTTTATACGTATACTGCCGGGAGATAAAGTAAAAATTGAAGTAAGTCGTTATGATTCAACCAGAGGACGTATAATTTATCGACTCCGAAACAAGGATTTGAAAGATTAGGTGGTTTTTATTCAATACGATTCGAGATGAAAAATTTCAAGAAACTTATTTTCTACCAATGAAATAGATTTAGAATTAAGATAAGGAATAACAAATATGAAAATAAGAGCTTCCGTTCGTAAAATTTGTGAAAAATGTCGACTAATCCGCAGGCGGGGACGCATTATAGTCATTTGTCCCAACCCGAGACATAAACAAAGACAAGGATAATCAGACTCACTAAAGGGCTCAATGTACAAATAAAGAATCTGTTTTGACATGAAATGGATATATCCATATATTTCTGACTCATATTTATGAGATGATACAATATGGCAAAAGCTATACCGAGAACTGATTCGCGTAGGAATGTACGTATTGGTTCACGTAAGAGTGCACGTAGAATACCAAAAGGAGTTATTCATGTTCAAGCAAGTTTCAATAATACCATTGTCACGGTTACAGATGTACGGGGTCGGGTGGTTTCCTGGTCCTCGGCCGGTACTTGTGGATTCAAGGGTACGAGAAGAGGGACACCCTTTGCCGCTCAAACTGCAGCAGCAAATGCTATTCGTACAGTAGTAGATCAAGGTATGCAACGAGCAGAAGTCATGATAAAGGGTCCCGGTCTAGGAAGAGACGCAGCATTACGAGCTATTCGTAGAAGTGGTATACTATTAACTTTTGTACGGGATGTAACCCCTATGCCACATAATGGCTGCAGACCTCCGAAAAAAAGACGTGTGTAGAAATGAACAATGAAGAAATTTCAAAAGAAACAAGAGAAATAAATA